GCATGTATCGTGTAGTGTAACAATATATAGTGTTGATTTAACGAGTGTAATCACATTGTATAATGCACATTGTAACTACTTGGGTGAAAGGATTTATACTTTAAGTTTTATAGGTCGTCAGTCGAAATCTTACCTGGTTTTGGGGTTTGACAGGTTATTCAGGATTATCGTTTGGCGTGGGGGGGTAGGGGGGGTTTGCCGAGAATTTGGCTTTATTAGACGGGGGGGGGTAATACCTCAGGAATTCCTAGTTGAGTAATAATAACGTATGCACTTGATATATCAATATGCAATTCTTCAGTTATGTCTTCTAAGCATTACATTATACAATACTCGCTTTCAAGGAAATGTGCTACCTTATTTTAATTCACCTTTTAAGGAAAGTGACCAATGCCAAGTGGAAGAGACCTAAAAAAAAAGGAACCCTATGCATATAAATGAACGCCTTGGCATGGTGGGTCATGGACAATCGATTTGACACCATTAATCAGATGCCAGATATAGTTATCCGAGTGGGGAAGTGTTTACCATTTATGTTCCTGAAATAGGAACCAGATGCCAGTAATAGTTCATTTTGTGCGACCCCCACAATCATTGTCCCTGACCTATCAAGGACCGTGGACATTTAACTAAACTGGTTGGTGGTCTCTTACTACATTAATATGTTGAGGTCCGATTTTAGTTGGGTCCTTGCATAGAAAATTTTGTGATGGAGTTATGGGGATTATGCGAGTTATCAGGTTAAATTGTTTAAGCCCGTGAGGTACCAGTAATGGTTTATGTGTTTTTTTAACTTACCAGTTGTTGTCAAAAAAGTGGTTAAAGTTCTTTTTTTGGTATTTTCATTTCATGTTTTAATGATTGTCTATGTAAAATATACCATAATATATGTACTAGTACATATATGTAAGATTACTTATTTATTTCTAGGACATGAGTATTAAAAATATCATATGTACTATATAAATGTTAATACGCAGGAAATAGTTTAATTTAAAATACTAACTTTGGGAGTTAGAGGTGGAAGTTAAAATCTTCCTTTTCTGGGCGCTAGGGAGGGATTTAACCTCCAATCTTCGGATTACAAGACCGATGCTTTAAAGATTAAGCTACTAGGGCGGGCTAGTTGAGCAGTTTATTTTCTACTAGACCAGCTAGAGGGTAAAGAACGAGGAAAAGAGCAAAGTAAAGTACGGAGGCGATTTGGCCAATAATAATGAAGGGGTGTTCAACTGGTATTCCTCCAATTCATGTGAGGATAATTACGTCTGCAACTAGGGCTCAGAATAAAAATTGGGTTAAAGGTCGAAATGTTGAGCCTTGTTGTTTAGATGTGTGAAGCATGGGCACAACTATAAGGACAAGAATAGAGAATAATAGTGCTAAGACTCCGCCAAGTTTATTGGGGATAGATCGTAGAATGGCGTAGGCAAAGAGGAAGTATCATTCGGGTTTAATATGTGGTGGTGTGACGAGTGGGTTAGCGGGAGTGAAGTTTTCTGGGTCCCCTAAGAGATTAGGGGAAAATAAGGCTAGTGATGCAAGTGCAGTAAGAAGAACAACAAACCCAAGAAGGTCTTTATAGGAGAAGTATGGGTGGAATGAAATTTTATCTGCGTCTGAGTTTAACCCCATAGGATTATTAGAGCCTGTTTCGTGTAGAAAGAGGGCGTGTAGGAGAGTTGCTGCTACAATAACGAACGGTAGAAGAAAGTGGAAGGCGAAAAATCGTGTGAGGGTTGCGTTGTCTACAGAGAAACCCCCTCAAATTCATTGTACTAATGCATCTCCTATATAAGGAACTGCAGAGAGAAGGTTTGTAATTACTGTGGCACCTCAGAAGGATATTTGTCCTCATGGTAGGACGTAGCCGACAAATGCGGTTATTATAACTAAAAGTAAGAGGATTACGCCAATATTTCATGTCTCTTTGTATAAATAAGAGCCGTAGTAAAGGCCTCGGCCGATGTGGAAATAGATGCAAATAAAGAAGAATGATGCTCCGTTGGCATGTATATTTCGGATAACTCAGCCGTAATTAACGTCTCGGCAAATGTGGGCTACGGATGAAAAAGCTGTAGAGATGTCGGAAGTGTAATGTATAGCTAAGAATAATCCAGTTAAAATTTGTATAATTAAGCAAAGAAGGAGAAGGGAGCCGAAGTTTCATCATGCTGAAATATTTGAGGGGGCGGGTAAGTCGATTAGTGCGTCGTTAGCAATTTTTAAGAGAGGGTGCGTTTTTCGTAGGCTGGCCATTAGAAATTCTTGTAGTTGAATACAACGGTGGTTTTTCGAGTCACTGGTCTCGGTTAGAATCCGGGCAAGAATTATGAGTTTTTTTCTTTATTTATTTTTATTAGGTTTAGTAGCCAGTTTAGTAGCTGTAGCTTCAAACCCTTCGCCCTATTTTGCTGCGTTAGGGTTAGTTATGGCAGCGGGGGCCGGTTGTGGAGTTTTAGTTGGGCATGGGGGATCGTTTTTGTCTTTAGTACTGTTTTTAATTTATTTAGGGGGTATACTTGTTGTGTTTGCTTATTCAGCAGCCTTAGCAGCGGAGCCTTATCCTAAAAGTTGAGGGGACCAATCAGTTATTAGCTATGTCTTACTTTATTCGTTAGGTGTTGGGGGGTTGGGTTGGTATTTGCGTGATGGGTGATATGGGTTTTGATTTGTTATAGATGAAAAGGATTTTTATGCTTTACGGGGTGAGGTTGTAGGGGTCGCTTTATTCTATTCTTGAGGGGGTTTGGTATTGGTAACAGGTGGTTTGGGCTTATTATTAACTCTTTTTGTTGTTTTAGAGTTAACTCGAGGTTTAAGTCGAGGGGCTCTTCGGGCACCTTAAAATAATATAAAGAACGGCTAGGGCACTTGTAAAGAGGAAAATGGTTAGGTATGTTTTAATTATTCCTTGTTGTGGGTCGCTCAGGTGAGTGGATATTTTGATACATGTTGATGAAAGTCCTATGGGACCTGATTTTTCAAGTCATGTCTGGTCTAGAAGTTGTGTGGCAATTGATTGTCCTAGGGTAAGATTAAGTTTAGGTATCATGCGGTGAACAGTTGATGGGAAGAACCCTAATATATTTGAGAAGTGGTGAGGAGGGAAGATAGGAGTAGTTTTAAATTGTTTTGAGGTTAGTATTGCTAGTTCTATTGCCATTAAAAAGCCTAAGATTGTTACGGAAAGTGCTGCTAGTTTGAGAAGGGGAGGTATAGTTATGATAGGGGTTTTTGATGGTAAAAAGTTAGATGTGATAATTAGTCCTGCAATAATACTTCCTCAAGCTAAGCGTTTAACAGGGTTAATAATAGCTGGGTTGTTTTCGTTAATGGGAGAAAGGGGGAGGAATCGTGGGTTTCCTATTGTAACAAAGAAGATTACACGGAAGCTATAAACTGCAGTAAAAGAGGTGGCGATGATGGTGAGAGTAAGGGCCCAGGCGTTGAGGTAAGAGGTATTTAGGGCTTCAATGATAGCATCTTTTGAGAAAAAGCCTGCAAGGAAGGGGGTTCCTGTGAGGGCAAGGCTTCCAATAGTAAGGCAAGAAGAGGTAAAAGGCATAAGTTTGTGAAGTCCTCCCATTTTTCGGATATCTTGTTCGTCGTTTAGGCTATGAATAATAGAGCCGGAACAGAGGAAAAGTATTGCTTTAAAAAAGGCATGGGTGCAAATATGGAGGAATGCTAATTGGGGTTGATTGAGGCCAATAGTAACTATCATAAGACCTAGTTGACTTGATGTTGAGAAAGCTACAATTTTTTTAATATCATTTTGGGTTAAGGCACAGGTGGCGGTAAATAAAGTGGTTAATGCTCCAAGGCATAGGCAGGTGGTTAGGGCCAATTTATTATTTTCTATTAATGGGTGAAGGCGAATTAAAAGGAAAATACCTGCTACTACTATTGTGCTTGAGTGTAATAGGGCGGACACTGGTGTAGGACCCTCTATAGCTGAGGGGAGCCATGGATGGAGGCCAAATTGGGCTGATTTCCCAGTAGCAGCAAGAATAAGGCCGAAAAGGGGTAGAGTTATATCCAACTCATTAGAGAGAAAAAATATTTGTTGGATTTCTCATGAGTTAAGGTTGGCTGCAATTCAGGCTATGCTTAAGATTAGTCCAATGTCCCCAACTCGATTATACAAAACTGCTTGTAGTGCTGCTGTGTTTGCGTCTGCACGTCCGTATCATCAACCAATTAGAAGAAAAGATATAATTCCTACACCTTCTCAGCCAATAAAGAGTTGAAATATATTGTTGGCAGTAACTAAAATAATTATAGCTACTAGGAATAAAAGGAGATATTTGAAGAACCGGTTTATGTAGGGGTCTGAGTGTATATACCAGGTTGCGAATTCTAAAATCGACCAGGTAACAAAGAGGGCAATAGGTGTAAAAATTAATGAGTAGTGGTCAAATTTAAAGCTGATGTTAATGTCAAAGTTTATGATATTTATTCAGTGTCAACTAACTGTAATAGCTTCTGTGCCCTGGTCGAGGAAAATTATTAGTGGAAGTAGGCTAATAAAGAATGCAGTGCTTACGGCTGTTTTAACATGGGTGGTGGCTCATTCAGGTTTTTGGGGCGTCGGATGTAAGGTTATTAATAAGGGGTAGAGGAGAATAATAAGTGTAAGAACAAGCGAAGATGAAAGTGCAAGTGGTATGTGCATAGCTGCTACTTGGATTTGCACCAAGAGTTTTTGGTTCCTAAGACCAATGGATGAGCTGTTATCCTTTAGAAGCGCGAGTGAGCCGCGGAATTTAACCGCGGATGCAAGAATTAGCAGTTTTTGTTGTCTCAAGACCTCTCTCGGTGGATAAAGGGACTTTAACCTATATTTTTAGAACCACAATCTAATGTTTTATTTAAACTATATCTACAGTAACACCATCCTCACATAAGCTCAGGTTTAGCAATAAGGAGAATCACAGGAATCAGGTGTATTGCTATTAAAAGATGCTCTCGGGTGTGGAATGGGTAAATTCCTATAATGTGGGCTGGCGTGGGTCCACGTTGGGTTGTGAGGAAGAGGTGGAGGGAATAGGCGGCTGTAATTAAAGTGCCTAGTCCTGTTAAAATTAGTGTTCAGTTAGATCAGTTAAATAAGGCGGAGATAATTAATAATTCCCCCATTAAATTAGGTAGAGGGGGCAGGGCAAGATTGGCTAGATTAGCAATAAATCATCATGTAGCTGTTAAGGGGAAGATTATTTGTAATCCGCGGGCTAAAATTATTGTTCGACTATGGGTTCGTTCATAAGTTGTATTAGCTAAGCAAAAAAGGGCAGAGGAGACAAGACCATGGGCGATTATTAAAATGATTGCGCCTGTTAGTCCTCACTGTGTTTGGGTAAGAATTCCTGCTGCTACTAGGCCTATATGGCTTACAGAAGAATAGGCGATTAGTGATTTTATATCTGTTTGTCGTAGACAGATGGAACCTGTTATAATAATACCTCATAGGGCCAAAATAATAAATGGATAGGCCATGTCTTTGGTTAAAGGGTCCAAAATTGTTGTGATTCGAATTATACCATAACCCCCAAGTTTTAGTAGGACTGCTGCTAGTACTATAGATCCGGCTACGGGGGCCTCAACGTGGGCTTTAGGGAGTCATAAGTGTACACCATAAAGAGGCATTTTTACGAGGAAGGCAATTAAACAGCCGGCTCATCAGATTTTATCCCCTCAAGAGTGGAGAGGTGTGGCTTGTAGGTAGTGGAGAACTAGTATGGATAGGGTGCCCGTGTTTTGTTGAAGAAAAAGGAGAGCAATTAGTAAAGGGAGAGAGCCGGCTAGTGTATAAAATAAAAAGTAAGTGCCAGCATTGAGGCGTTCAGCTTGATTTCCCCATCGTGTAATGAGAATGAGGGTAGGGATAAGCGTTGCTTCAAATATAACATAAAATATAATGATTTCAGTAGCACTAAATGCTATAATAAGAAAAGTTTGGAGGGAGGCCATGAGTGTGAGGTAAACTCGTTGCCGGTTAAGTGGCTCTGAGTTAATGTGGTTTTGACTGGCAAGAATTATTAGTGGAAGTAATCAACAAGTAAGTACTAAAAGGGGCGTGGATAAAAGATCCGTGCCCATATATAAGTTAGAAGTGGCTCACCCTGTTTCTGAATCTCATTTTAGTCAGGTTAAGCTAATCAGGGCAATGATTAGACTTTGTATTGTTGTTGTAGTTCACAATCATTTTTGAGTTGATAATCAAATGGTTGGAAAGAGCATAATTGTTGGAATTAAAATTTTTAACATTGCAGAAGATTAAGGCTTTGTAAGCGGTCGGTTCCGTGGGTTCGTGCTGTTGCAACGAGGAGGGCTAGTCCGACACTAGCCTCACAAGCAGAAAAGGTAAGAAGGAGTATAGGTGTAATAGAAAAAGTGGTGGATTCAAGTTGAAGTGCCCAAAGAGATAGGGCAATAAATAACGATAATATTATGCCTTCTAGACATAAAAGGGCCGATAGTAAGTGGGTTCGATGAAAGGCTAAGCCAGTAAGTCCTAGAATGAAAGCTGAGGTGAAGCTGAAAAGGGTTAATGACATAAAGGGGTTATGGATTTAAACCATAATTTTCTGAGCCGAAATCAGAAGTCTTATCTTGGATTAACCCCTTATTCAGCTCATTCTAACCCCCCTTGGAGTCACTCATAAATTAATCCAAGGGTTAAAAGAATAAGAATAAAAGCAGCTCAAAATAAAGTGGAAGTGGGGTCTGGTAGTTGATTTCCTCATGGTAAAGGAAGGAGTAGAGCGATTTCTAGATCGAAAAGAAGGAAGAGGATGGCGACTAAAAAAAACCGCAGGGAAAAGGGGAGGCGGGCTGACCCTAGCGGGTCAAATCCGCACTCGTAGGGAGAAAGTTTTTCTGCGTCTGGATTTATTTGGGGTAACCAGAATGAAATTACAGCTAGCAATAAGGATAGGGTTGTTGTAATAAAAAAAATGGTTGCAATTAAATTCACTATCTTTCCTTGGATTTTAACCAAGACTAAATGATTGGAAGTCACTTGTACTAACTTTAAATACTAGAAAGATATGAGCCTCATCAGTAGATAGAGACGTAAAGGAATAATCATACGACGTCTACGAAATGTCAGTATCAGGCGGCTGCTTCGAACCCAAAATGATGTTCAGAAGTAAAGTGGTACTGGATTTGTCGGAGTAGGCAAACTGCTAAAAATGTTGAGCCAATAATTACGTGGAGTCCGTGGAAACCTGTAGCAACAAAAAAAGTTGAGCCATAGACACCGTCGGCAATTGTAAATGGGGCTTCATAATATTCTATAGCTTGGAGGAAAGTGAAATAAAAACCTAGAATAATAGTAAGGGTAAGGGCTTGAATAGCTTGTTTCCGTTCACCTTCTATAAGGCTGTGGTGTGCTCAAGTAACTGTCACGCCAGATGCTAAAAGAACAGCGGTATTGAGCAGAGGAACTTCAAAAGGATCAAGTGTAATAATGCCCGTAGGCGGTCAGCATCCTCCAAGTTCAGGGGTTGGTGCAAGGCTTGAATGATAGAAAGCTCAAAAGAATCCAAGGAAAAAGAATACTTCAGATGTAATAAACAAAATTATACCATAGCGTAGGCCTTTTTGGACTGGTGGGGTATGATGCCCTTGAAAAGTTCCTTCTCGGACAATGTCGCGTCATCATTGAATTATAGTAAGAAGGAGAAGAATAAGACCTAGAGTTATTAGTGTGGTCGAGTGAAAGTGGAATCAGATTGCAAGACCTGATGTTATTAAGAGAGCAGCTACTGCGCCGGTTAAAGGTCAGGGGCTTGGGTCGACTATATGATATGCGTGTGCTTGGTGGGCCATAGATGTTCTCTTGCAAATAGAGGCTCACTAATAAGACGAAAACATACGCTTGAATTATGGCTACTGCGATTTCTAGGAGAGTGAGTAAGAGCAAGACTGTGAAAATTAAAAGTGACACTGTGGTTATGGTTGGGGTAAGGACAAAAATTGCAGTTGCAATAAGTTGAATTAAAAGGTGGCCGGCTGTTAAATTAGCCGTTAGTCGAACGCCTAGTGCAATTGGTCGAATAAATAAACTAATAGTTTCAATGATAATTAGAACAGGGATTAGTGGTGTTGGGGTTCCTTCTGGGAGAAGGTGGCCTAGGGCTGCAGTTGGTTGATTCCGTATCCCAATAATTACTGTGGCTAATCAAAATGGAACAGCAAGTCCTATGTTAAGTGAAAGTTGAGTAGTTGGTGTAAAGGTATAGGGCAGAAGTCCTAGTAAATTAATAGATAATAAAAAGACTATTAGCGAGGTTATAATTAATGCTCATTTGTGGCCACCTTGATTTAAGGGGAGAAAAAGCTGTTGAGTGAAGCGATTAAAAAATTGCCCTTGTAACGTAATTAAACGATTATTAAGTCATCGATTTGATGGGGCAGGGTAAAGAATTCATGGAAATACTATGGCAATAAGAATAAGAGGAATGCCAAGGTGTGTAGGGCTAAGAAATTGATCAAAAAAGCCTAATGCCATGTTCAGTCTCAGGTGTGAGTTTTTGGTTTATGAGTGCTGGCTACTTCAGGTTCGTTATTGAAATAGTGTTTTATAACTTTGGGTGGGATAACCACAAGGAAGATGGCTCATGAGGCTACTAAAATATAGAATCAAGGTGATAGTATTAATTGGGGCATTTCACGAGGGGTGGTTGGGAGTCACCAAATTTTAGCTTAAAAGGCTAACGCTGAACCCTTTCAGCTTCCTGATGAGGCGTCTTCGAGTATGAGTGATGATCAGTTTTCAAAGTGGGTTAAAGGCACAGCTTCTACTACAATTGGTATAAAGCTGTGGTTTGCCCCACAGATTTCAGAGCATTGTCCATAATAAACTCCAGGACGTGCAGCAATAAAAGCCGTTTGGTTAAGTCGGCCTGGTATAGCGTCTGTTTTAACGCCTAATGCTGGTACTGCTCAGGAGTGAATAACATCATCAGATGAAATTAAAATTCGGATGGGGGAATCTATTGGTACTACTATACGGTGGTCTGTTTCAAGTAGTCGAAACTGCCCAGGAGATAAATCTTGGGTTGGAATTATATATGAGTCAAAGCTGAGATCCTGATAATCTGTATATTCATAGGATCAATATCATTGGTGGCCTAAAGCTTTTACGGTAAGATGTGGGTTGCCAATTTCATCTATAAGATAAAGAATACGAAGAGAGGGAAAGGCAATAAGAAATAAAATAATTGCTGGTAAAATAGTCCATACAATTTCAATTTCTTGGGAATCTAGAATGTACTTATTTGTTAGTTTAGTAGAAACTATAGCGATAATAATGTATAGGACTAGGGTACTAATTAAAAAAACGATTATCAGCGCGTGATCATGAAAGTGAAGGAGTTCTTCTATAACAGGTGAGGCCGCGTCTTGGAATCCTAGTTGTGAGGGATGTGCCATAAAACTAAAAGTTTAAGATACGCAAGATTTTAACTTGCAATACTGCCTTGACAAGGCAGTGTAATAACTTTTACTAGTATCATAAAGAAAGAAGCAGAAATGGTTATGCGGCTGGCTTGAAACCAGCATGAGGGGGTTCGATTCCTTCCTTTCTCGTGAGGCAGAGCCTGGACGAAAGCTGGCTCTTCAAACGTGTGGTAGGGTGGGGGACACCCGTGCAGTCATTCAGCATTTATTGAGGTTAGTTCAGTAAATGCAACTTCTCGTTTGGCAGCAAAAGCTTCCCATAAAATAAATAAAAACATAATTACTGCAATTAGAGATATTAGAGAGCCGATAGATGAGACTGTGTTTCAAAGGGCATAAGCATCCGGGTAATCTGAATATCGTCGTGGCATTCCGGCTAAACCTAGGAAGTGTTGGGGGAAGAAAGTTAAATTAACACCAATGAATATTACTCCAAAGTGAATTTTTGTTCAGGTGCTATGTAAAGTAAAGCCTGAAAATAGGGGGAATCAGTGGACAAAAGCTCCTATAATTGCAAATACAGCCCCTATTGATAGGACATAGTGGAAGTGTGCAACTACGTAGTAGGTGTCGTGTAGGGCAATATCCAGGGAAGAATTGGCAAGTACAATCCCTGTTAAACCTCCTACTGTAAAAAGAAAAATAAATCCTAAAGCTCAGAAAAGAGGGGTTTCTCATTTAATTGAGCCACCATGAAGGGTGGCTAGTCAGCTAAATACTTTTACCCCAGTGGGAATCGCGATAATTATTGTTGCAGAAGTAAAGTAGGCTCGGGTGTCAACGTCTATTCCAACCGTAAATATGTGATGGGCTCAGACAATAAACCCTAATAAGCCAATTGCTATTATAGCTCAGACTATTCCTATGTAACCAAAAGGTTCTTTTTTACCGGAGTAGTAGGCGACAATGTGGGAAATTATTCCAAATCCTGGTAAAATTAAAATATATACTTCGGGGTGCCCGAAGAATCAAAATAAGTGTTGATAAAGAATGGGATCACCTCCTCCCGCTGGGTCGAAGAATGAGGTATTTAGGTTACGGTCTGTTAGAAGTATAGTAATCCCTGCTGCTAGAACGGGTAGAGATAATAAGAGGAGAACAGCTGTTACTAATACAGCTCAAACAAATAAAGGTGTTTGGTATTGCGAAATGGCTGGGGGCTTCATGTTAATAATAGTTGTAATAAAATTGATTGCTCCTAAAATTGAAGAAACACCGGCTAAATGAAGTGAAAAAATAGTTAGGTCTACAGAAGCTCCTGCATGTGCTAGGTTTCCGGCAAGAGGGGGGTAAACAGTTCACCCTGTTCCTGCCCCTGCTTCAACCCCAGAGGATGCTAAAAGAAGTAAGAAAGAGGGGGGAAGAAGCCAAAAGCTTATGTTATTTATACGAGGGAAAGCCATGTCAGGGGCGCCAATTATTAATGGGATTAGTCAGTTTCCAAATCCTCCGATTATCACAGGCATTACTATAAAAAAAATTATAACAAAGGCATGTGCGGTCACTAAAACATTGTAAATTTGGTCATCACCTAAAAGGGATCCTGGTTGTCCAAGTTCTGCCCGAATTAAAAGGCTTAAAGCTGTGCCTACTATTCCGGCTCAGGCACCAAATACTAAATAAAGGGTGCCAATATCTTTATGATTAGTAGAAAAAAATCAACGGGTCACTGCCACAGGTAGGATGGCCGAGGGTCTAGGCGGTGGATTGTAGCTCCACGAACAAAGGTTTAAGTCCTTTTCTTACCAAGCTCCGTGGTGTAAGGCTCATTGAATTGCAAATTCAAAGGTGTAGGCTAATTGCCTACCGGGGCTTCTTCCCGCTTTTTAACTGAGCGGGAAGGAGTAGACGGATGCTCGCTGGTTTGGGCGTTTAGCTGTTAACTAAAAGTTTGTAGGATCGAGGCCTACCCGTCTAGAAAGGCTTTAGCTTAATTAAAGTATCTGAGTTGCATTCAGGAGATGTGAGATAAAGTCTTGCAAGCCTTGGTATAGGTAGCAGAAACTGAGAGATTTTAACTCCCGTTTAGAGCTTTGAAGGCTCTTGGTTTTAGGTTAACCTAAGTTTCTAAAGCCGCTAGTAGATCAGTAGTGATAGTGCTCATACTAGAGGTGTAAGGGGTAGTAAAATTAGGGCTGCGGATGAAACAATGGCTGAGGGAATTGCAGGTTGTTTAATTAAGCTGCGTCAGGGTAATTTAATTATTAATCCAACTGTAAAATAAACAATAGTTGTAGTGTAGCATAGTCGGAGGTAGAAGAAGAGATTAGCTAAAGTGCCGGCTGTTGCTACGACGGCGGGAAAGGTAAGTGCTTGTGCCACTATTTCATTTAAAATGAGTCATTTAGGTATAAATCCTGTAAGTGGTGGGAGGCCTCCAAGTGAGAGTAAGGTTAAGAGTAAAATTACTGCTAGAATTGGTTTTTTTGATCAAGATAGGCTAAGGGTATTAATTTTTGTTGATGATGTTTCTTTAAGGGTAAGGAAAACTGCTGAGACTATAAATACATAAATGCCAAAGGATAAAATAGCTAGGTTTGGCGAACAAATAATAATAAGAAAAATTCACCCTATATGGGTTGTTGATGAATAGGCTAAAATTTTTCGTACTTCGGTTTGATTTAGACCTGCTAAGCCTGCTACAATTGATACAACACCAATAAGCACAAGAAGTTCAGGAAAAGGTGTATAGTTAATTTGTAATAATACGGCAAATGGTGCTATTTTTTGTCATGTAGACAGGATTAGTCCTGTTGTAAGGTCTAGCCCTTGTATTACTTCTGGGAGTCAGTAGTGGAAAGGTGCAAGTCCTAATTTTATAGTCAGAGCTACTACCATAAGTACACATGCGATGGGATGTTCGATTAATTTAACAGTTCATTCAGGTACTAGATGTGCGTTGAGGATTATAGCAAATAAAAATACTCCGGTGGCAGCAGATTGAATAAGGAAGTATTTAGTTGCGGCTTCTGTGCCTCGGGGGTGATTTTTTTGGGCTATTAGGGGAATAATTGCTAAAGTATTAATTTCAAGTCCAATTCAGGTGAAAAGTCAATGTCAGCTCGAGAAGGTAATAGTAGTGCCGAGTCCGATGCTAATATATATTAGGGCTTTAATGTGGGGTGCCATCGTAGTAAGAGAGGGATTTTAACCTTCATTTTTGGGGTATGGGCCCAACAGCTTAAGTTAGCTTATCTTACTATTTTTGGTAATTAAGAAGTGGTGTAAGGGGAACACCTAGAGTTTTGATCTCTTGAATGTGGGTTCGAATCCCCCCTTCTTAAGAGCTGGAGGGACTTTAACCCTCATAAATCACTCTATCAAAGTGGTCCTTAGGCATTCAGGCACGGCTCTTTACAATATTATAGTTGAGGTGGTAAACCTGCAAGTGTAATTGGGAGGGCAGTGTGTCATAAAATAAGTGCCAGAGTTATTGGTAAAAAATTTTTTCAGACTAAGTGTATTAATTGGTCATATCGAAATCGGGGGTATGAAGCTCGGACCCAAAGAAATAAGATTGATAAAAGTGCGGCCTTAGTTATTAGGTTGACTGATGTAAGTTCGGGGGTGGAGGGGATGTGAGAGGCTCCAAGAAAAAGAATAGTTGATAGAGTGTTTATAAGTAAAATATTGGCGTATTCGGCTAGAAAAAATAGTGCAAATGGACCTCCTGCATATTCAACGTTGAAGCCAGAAACCAATTCTGATTCACCTTCAGTGAGGTCAAAGGGGGCCCGATTTGTTTCTGCGAGGGTGGAGACATACCATATTGCTGCTAATGGTCAGGCTGGTAGGATAAGTCAAATAGCTTCTTGTGCTGTATTAAATATTTGAAGTGTGAAGCCTCCTGTAAATACAATTACAGACAAAAGGATTAGGCCTAGACTAACTTCATAGGAAATAGTTTGTGCTACAGCTCGTAGGGCCCCAATTAAGGCGTATTTTGAGTTTGATGCTCATCCGGATCCTAGAATAGAGTAGACTGCGAGGCTTGATAAGGCAAGAACAAAAAGGATTCCAAGATTAAGGTCTGTAACGGGGTGGGGAATTGGTATGGGAGCTCATAGTATTATTGCCAGAGTTAATGCTAATATAGGTGTTGCAAGAAATAAAAATGGAGACGAAGTAGATGGGCGGATGGGTTCTTTAATAAAGAGTTTTACACCGTCTGCAATAGGTTGTAGTAAGCCGTAAGGCCCTACTACATTTGGACCTTTTCGTAATTGCATATAGCCTAGAACTTTTCGTTCAATAAGTGTTAGAAAGGCTACTGCAAGTAGAACAGGTACAATATAAGCTAAAGGGTTAATTAGGTGCGTAATTAGCAGGTACATAGTTGAGAAGAGGATTTGAACCTCTGGGGAAAAGGGCTTAGGCCTTTCGCATTTGCCATGCTCTGCCATCTCAACCCCAAACTATCTTTGGGTATTTTATACTCTTCTTTACTTAATTAAGTTGGTTTCATTAAGTAGAAGTAAGGCGTGTTTAAAGTGGGGGCCTTATGTCCTCGGTCCTTTCGTACTAGAGGAGATAGTTTTACAGATAGAAACTGACCTGGATTACTCCGGTCTGAACTCAGATCACGTAGGACTTTAATCGTTGAACAAACGAACCCTTAATAGCGGCTGCACCATTAGGATGTCCTGATCCAACATCGAGGTCGTAAACCCCCTTGTCGATATGGACTCTTGGAGGGGATTGCGCTGTTATCCCTAGGGTAACTTGGTTCGTTGATCGGCTATGCCGGATCTTTTGGTCAGAAGTTCTGTGACTTAGAGGTGTACCTCGTAGTTTTAGGAAAATTTTCCGCTTCTCATGGGGGATCTATTTTTCCCCGTGGTCGCCCCAACCGAAGACATAAATCAGTTGTTGTCTTGTTAAGTCCCTTTAACTAGGGGTTTTAACACAGTTGATTTTGTGTCTAAAGCTCCATAGGGTCTTCTCGTCTTGTATCCTTATACCCGCTTCTGCACGGGTAGATCAATTTCACTGATCAGAGGGGGGAGACAGTTAAGCCCTCGTTTCACCATTCATACAGGTTTTTATTTAAAAAACAAGTGATTGCGCTACCTTTGCACGGTCAAAATACCGCGGCCGTTTAAACTTATTCACTGGGCAGGCAGGACCTCTTATACATTGATTTTTGCAAGAGGCGATGTTTTTGGTAAACAGGCGAGGCTTGTATTTGCCGAGTTCCTTCCCTCTCTTTTAATCTTTCCTTGTAGCCCTCCGGTGTGGGGTTAACGATAGGTTTATGTGGGATTTTCTTGATTTTATTATGTAACCACTTTTCCCTCTTTGGTTGGGTTCGTTAATTATTAGTGGTGGGTCCGATCTAGCTTAAACGTGGGCAAAGGAGAAGGGTTTTCCTTCTTGTTACTCATTTTAGCAGTATCTCTTCCATGTAAGCATGGAACGGCCTAATATAAGTAGGGGTTTAGGGATCATATGTCAGGATAATAGATTTTGGGTCCGCCTGAGCTTTAACGCTTTCTAATTAGATGGCTGCTTCTAAGCCCACTAAAGCGGTATATCTTGTTGGGTATGACTCATAACCTCCTGGGTCAGGTTGTGTCCTGGTTCAAAGGGGCTGTACCCCCTTTGACTAACTCTCGTAGTTTTCTCTTATCCATAAGGGCGGAGGCGCTTGTGTGGGTGGAGGAATGCGAGGCTGAACTTATATCCATTTCTTAGGCAACCAGCTATCACCTAGTTCGATAGGTCTATCACCGCTACCCGGAGATCTTCCCACTCTTTTGCCACAGAGACGGGTTGGCCCTATAATAGGCTGTCTCGGGGTAGCTCACTTGGTTTCGGGGTCAAAAACTAAAGTCTCTCTTTGCTTTATAGTTCTGGCTAAATCATGATGCAAAAGGTACGAGGTTATATCTCTGCTTTTTTAGGCTTAAATGGGTTGTTTCATTTCTCTTTCAGCATTCCCTTGCGGTACTATCTCTATTGCTTTTAGTGCCTTTTCTGTCGCCCATACTAAGGCAGAAGAATGGTTTAATTACTTGTGGTGGAGTTAAAAAACTAAGAATATTGTGGTGTTAATTTTGGTGGTTAAGCTAGCTGTTTGGCTCAGAACGATCCAACTTGCATGGATGTCGTCTCAGTGTAAGGGAGGTGCTTAACTATCTCAGCCACGTTCTGATGTTCCAAGTACACCTTCCGGTACACTTACCATGTTACGACTTATCTCCCCGCTTAGTTAATTTTTTGGTTAATTACTTAAGTTAGGTTTATAGTTGGGGAGGGTGACGGGCGGTGTGTGCGCGTCTCAGAGCCTAATTCAAAATGACTCTCTGGTTAATTTTTACTACTAAATCCACCTTCAAGCACTAATTTCATAGTGCTATTCGTGTACTCTGTTATAGAGAATGTAGCCCATTTCTTCCCATCTCGTGAGCTACACCTCGACCTGACGTTTTGGGTAATACCCATTTTGCTTACTGTTAGTCCTTCACAGGGTAAGCTTGCGACGGCGGTATATAGGCGGGGAAAACAAGAGGTGGTGAGGTTAAACGTGGATTATCGGTTCTAGAACAGGCTCCTCTAGGTGGGTCTGAGACACCGTCAAGTCCTTTGGGTTTTAAGCTGGCGCTCGTAGTACCCTGGCGGATGTTTCTTGTATTATAAACATCTAGGTTTAAGGCTAAGCATAGTGGGGTATCTAATCCCAGTTTGTTTCCTAGCTTTCGTGGGGTCGAGGAAAAGTAAAGCTACTTTCGTGGTGGGGCTTCATGTATTCAAAATTGTGTATAACGACTTTGATAATATTCGGCTTTATTTATTTGTTACCTCAAACCACTCTTTACGCCGTGTGTATCAACTTGGGTTTCTCGTATAACCGCGGTGGCTGGCACGAGTTTTACCAACCCTAAATAGCCTTAATTAAGTCGAGTTTTCACTTATAGCTTAATGTTTATTACTGCTGAGTTCCCTTGGGGGTGTGGCGTAGCAAGGCGTCTTGGGCTAGCGGGGGTCCGTGCCTGATGCCAGCCCCTCGTCCCCGGGCGGGGGATTGAGGGCATTCTCACAGGGGTGCGGATACTTGCATGTATAAGTTGGGCTGAAGCTGATATTAAAGTCGGGACCAAGCTTTTGTGCTTGCGGAACTTTTTAGGGTTCATCTTAACATCTTCAGTGTTATGCTTTATTTAAGCTACGCCAGC